TCCATTCGTTAGAACAGCTTCCATTGAGTCTCTGCACCTATCCTTTTTTATTCTCTTTTTTAAACCCTTGTTTTTCAAAAAATAAAGATTTGGCTCAGGATTGCCCATTTTTAGTTCCAGGGTTTCTCTGAATTTGGAAGTTTTCACTTAGCAGGTTTCCATACTAAGGCTCAATCCAATCAAGTCCGTAGCGTCTACCAATTTCGCCATATCCCCCTTTTAGACTTTTAGACAAGGATCCAGTTGTAATTTTACCCAACTTTTTCATTTATCTTGGAACCATTGAGTTCATTATATAATGATTCCTATATTAAAAAATTGTGTATACCTATTTTATTTTTTTTTTGCTATCCCCTCTCGTTCCACCTCTATTGTATGAATCATCTTTGTTTCAATCAGAAATTATTCTATCATTGATGTATCCACAATTCAATATAGAGAGGTATATACCACATATATATACGTCCCCCTCCCCCCTTTTTTTTTAGAGTGTACTTTGGAATACTGGAAGGGTCGATATTCTTCCTTATCTTATTGTTTTTTTTGTCCTATCTTCATCCTTTTTCGAACGAAATCAGAGGAATGTCTGATTATAATTTTTATTGTTGTATCTTTATCCTTATTTTATACTTTTCTTAGGACTGATCCGCTATAATATGAATATAATTAACCTTATTTGTTATAACTATTCTCAAATCGAAAAAAGGAATTCCAATTTTTTAGTATTTTCAATATCTTATTATTATAAATTATTATTATTATAATAAATTTCTTTTTTTATATTTCGAATTTATTATAATTTTTATTATAATTATAGAATGGAATGTAAAATATATATATTTAATATATATATTAAATTAAGATAAATAATGTAAATTCGAAATATGCTAAATATAAAAATAACAGCAATGTAAATGTATATCATCAATAATTATTATGTATAATAATAAAATTGTAATTAGTCAGATATTTTATTTCTGTTACATTATTAGATCTGTTACATTATTAGAATAGAATTCTATTTAGTCATATTATTCTATTTATTTATTAAATATATTATTTATATTAATTTGCCTATTCATTTTATATTTTTTTATTAGTTATATTATGTTATGGATAGAATTATGAACTAGAATATATAATATATAGTTTATATTAAATATATAGTTTATATTAAATATATATATATATAGTTCATACGAACTTTACAGCTAATAGCGGGGATCTAGTAGTCTCTTGAATTCCTATGCATTATTTCTGTTATGTGGGCCCGCTTAGCTCAGAGGTTAGAGCATCGCATTTGTAATGCGATGGTCATCGGTTCGAGTCCGATAGCCGGCTTTTTTCTCTATCAATTTTTCCATAATTGAGAATCTCTCCTCTCCATTTCTACAAACGTTGAGTCACTAATCTATTATGTCGTGGTAATTCTAAAAAAAAGTTGATTAGATCCAATTGGATTTATATTTTATATATATAATAAATCATAAAACAGAGCCTTAATCTTCTTTCTATATATATATATATATATACAACAAAAAATCTGGATATTAACACAATACATTTCATTCTATATAGATTTCGCCTTGCTTTGTTTATTCTTTAGTTCAGTCTTAATTTTGATTTCTTCTGTAAAATGAATGAAATTTCAATAAAATAAAAAGGAGTCTTTACTTTATGTCTCGTTATCGAGGACCTCGTTTCAAAAAAATACGCCGTCTGGGGGCTTTACCGGGATTAACTAGTAAAAGACCTAGATCCGGAAGTGATCTTAAAAACCCATTGCGTTCCGGGAAAAGATCGCAATATCGTATTCGTTTAGAAGAAAAACAGAAATTGCGTTTTCATTATGGTCTGACAGAGCGACAATTACTTAGATATGTGCATATCGCTGGAAAAGCCAAAGGGTCAACAGGCCAGGTTTTACTACAACTACTTGAGATGCGGTTGGATAATATCCTTTTTCGATTGGGTATGGCTTCGACCATTCCTGGAGCCAGGCAATTAGTTAACCATAGACATATTTTAGTTAATGGTCATATAGTGGATATACCAAGTTATCGTTGCAAACCCCGAGATATTATTACTACGAAGGATAAACAAAGATCAAAAGCTCTGATTCAAAATTATATTGCTTCATCTCCTCAGGAAGGAGTGCCAAACCATTTGACTATTGACTCATTCCAATATAAAGGCTTAGTAAATCAAATAATAGATAATAAATGGATCGGTTTAAAAATAAATGAGTTGTTAGTCGTAGAATATTATTCTCGTCAGACTTGAACCTAACGAACATAACAAGAAAAGGGGTTTAGACAATCCTGTCCCTTTTTCGACGAAGGAAATAGATCTAAGGGCCTTAATCCGTATTTTGTTATTCACGTATTACAAATTGATACGCAGTAGAATTTTTTTTTTGCTCTTTCCACAAGATTTTTCTTTTACGTACCCATGCCACAGTAATTAGGAATCATAATTTTATATCAAATAAAGCTGTTGG